TTTTTTTTTTTTTTATTATTTTTTTTTGAAATTTTTATTAATTTAAATTAATTAAAATTTTTTTTTTAGTAATAAAATTTAGTATTTTTTTTAAATAAATTAATTTAATTTAAATTTATTTTGTATGAAATTGTATTTAGGCTAAAAATTATAATTAATTATTCATTTTTTTTTTTATAAATAATTTAAATTAATTTTTATAATTATCAATTTACATATTTTTATAAAAAATTATTTTTTTTATAATAATATATTTTAGTATTTTTAAAATAATTTATTAAAAATATTATTAAGTAATTTTTTTTTTCTATATATATATATATGTTATATAAATATACAACTTATTATAAATATATAAATATATAATAATTTATTAAATATTTATATATTTATATAAATGAAATAAATGTTAGATAAATATTTATATATAGATATTATCTATATAAATTGTAGAGATCTTTGGATTGTGAAATTTTTTCTATATATTGGTAACTATATAAAAATATATTAAATATTTATATATATATATATATATATTAATTTATAACTAGTATACAAAAAAAAAAAAAAAAATTAGGTAATTACAATAATTTATAAATTATTAAATTTTTATTAAATTATTGAGTATAATAATTTATAATTAATTTACTATTATTTTAATTTTTATTATAAATATTTATTATTTATTAATTTTTTTTATTTTTATTATTATACTATAAATTATTATTATTATTGTTAATATTTTAAAAAAAAATTTTTTAGTTAATTTAATTTTTAATTGTAAATATAAATATAATAAATTTAATATATTATAAATGATATTATATTTATATTGTTAGGGGTTTAAATTTATCAGATTTAGTGATTAAATTTAATTATTTTGAGTATTAATTTTTTGTTTTATTTTAATAGTTTATGATTATTTTTATTATTATTATTTTAGTTTATTAATTAATTATTATTTTATTATTATTATTATTTATTAAATTTTTAGTTTTATTAATTGTTATAAATTATTTTTTAATAATTTTAATAAAAATTTAATAATTTATAAATTATTATTATTATAATAAATTTTAATAATTAATCAATAAAAATTTTTTAATAAAATTTTAGCATAAAAGTTTTATTTTGGCTTAAAAATTTGTTATTAATTTGATTTATATGTAAATTTTTGTATGAATTTTAATTTATTTTAAAAATAAATTAAATTAGTTTATTCGCAGTAATTAATATTATTAATTAAAGAAATTTAGAAATAGCAATAATAAAAAGTATTGACTAAATTGGTGCCAGCAGTCGCGGTTACACCAATAATACAAATAAATTTTTTTAGTAAAAGTTAAATATTATTAAATTAAATATAATTAAAATTATTAAGTGAAATTTTAATTTTAAATTATTTATTTACACTAAAATTGAAACTAAAAAATTTTAATTAAAAACTAGGATTAGATACCCTATTATTTAAAATGTAAATTAAATTATTAAAGTAGTAATAGTTATGTTCTTGAAACTTAAAAAATTTGGCGGTATTTTAATCTTTCCAGAGGAACCTGTTTTGTAATCGATAATCCACGATGGACCTTACTTAATTTTGTAATCAGTTTATATACCGTCGTTATCAGAATATTTTATAAGAATAATAATATTCAATAATTTTAAAGAAAATATATATCAGATCAAGGTGTAGCTTATAATTAAGTAATAATGGGTTACAATAAATTTATTTAAACGGATAAAATTATGAAAAAGTTTTTGAAGGTGGATTTGGTAGTAAAATTATAAAGATAAATAATTTGATTTTAGCTCTAAAATATGTACACATCGCCCGTCGCTCTTATTAATAAGGTAAGATAAGTCGTAACATAGTAGATGTACTGGAAAGTGTATCTAGAATGACAATTTAAAGCTTATTTAGTAAAGTATTTCATTTACATTGAAAAGATTTTTGTGCAAATCAATATAAATTGATTTTTATTAGATTTTATTTATTAATTTGTTATATTTTTTGTAAAAGTATTAAAAATAATTATAAGTTAAAAAGTTTTAGTATTGTTTAAAGAAAAAATAAATTTAATAATAGTTTAATAGTATTGTAAAAGAAAATTGAAATAATTTGAAAAAAAATTATTTAAAAAGAAAATTTTATTTATTGTACCTTGTGTATCAGTGTTTATTAAATAAAAAATATTTATTTATATTTTTCTCGATTTTAAAAGAGTTAATATAATATAAAAGTTAATGTGATAAAATTATTTTTAATATTATATTAGAAATGAAATGTTATTCGTTTTTAAAGGTATCTAGTTTTTCAAGAAATAAATTTAATTTAGAAATTATAAATTTATTTTAAAAATTTTTTAATAAAATAATTTATAATTTTAATATTTTATGGGATAAGCTATAAAATAAATTTTTAAAAATAATAAATAAATTTAATAAATATATGCTTAGAATTAGCAATTGTTGATAATTATGTTATAATTTATTTTATAAATTAAATTATTTATTAAATTTTAATTATTTATTGAAATATTAATTTTAATTTTTAAAATTAAGTAATTATGATAAAATTAGTATATAATATAATGTAAAATAAATTTAAAAGAAAAGTTTAAGTAAAGAATTCGGCAAAAATAATGTTCGCCTGTTTAACAAAAACATGTCTTTTTGAATTAAATTTAAAGTCTAACCTGCCCACTGAATTTTTAAATGGCCGCAGTATTTTAACTGTGCAAAGGTAGCATAATCATTAGTCTTTTAATTGAAGGCTGGAATGAATGGTTGGACGAGATATTAACTGTTTCATTTAAAATTTTATTAGAATTTTATTTTTTAGTCAAAAAGCTAAAATTTATTTAAAAGACGAGAAGACCCTATAAATCTTTATATTTTATTTATTTTAATTATAAAGATTAGTTTTATTATAATAAATTAAAATATTTTATTGGGGTGATAATAAAATTTAAAAAACTTTTATAAATTTTAACATTAATGTATGAATAATTGATCCATTAATAATGATTAAAAATTTAAGTTACTTTAGGGATAACAGCGTAATTTTTTTGGAGAGTTCTTATCGATAAAAAAGATTGCGACCTCGATGTTGGATTAAGATATAATTTTGGGTGTAGCCGTTCAAATTTTAAGTCTGTTCGACTTTTAAATTCTTACATGATCTGAGTTCAAACCGGCGTAAGCCAGGTTGGTTTCTATCTTTAATTAATTATAATATTTTAGTACGAAAGGACCAAATATTAAAATTATTTATTTTAAAAAAGAATATTATTAATATATAAACTATTTTGGCAGATTAGTGCAATAAATTTAGAATTTATTTATGTGAAATTATCACAAATAGTACTTGTTTTATATAGAATTAATTATATCATTTATTGGAAGTTTATTACTAATTATTTGTGTATTAGTAAGAGTTGCATTTTTAACATTATTAGAACGGAAAGTATTAGGTTATATTCAAATTCGTAAGGGTCCTAATAAAGTAGGTTTAATAGGAATTCCTCAACCTTTTTGTGATGCAATTAAATTATTTACAAAAGAACAAACTTATCCATTATTATCAAATTATTTAAGATATTATATTTCTCCAATTTTTTCTTTATTTTTGTCTTTATTAGTTTGGATATGTATACCTTTTTTTATTAAGTTATATTCTTTTAATTTAGGAGGTTTATTTTTTTTATGTTGTACAAGATTAGGTGTTTATACAGTTATAGTTGCTGGTTGATCTTCTAATTCAAATTATGCTTTATTAGGGGGTTTACGGGCTATTGCTCAAACTATTTCTTATGAAGTTAGTTTAGCTTTGATTTTATTGTCTTTTATTTTTTTAATTGGTAGATATAATATTTTATATTTTTATTATTATCAAATTTATATTTGATTTTTTGTAATTTTATTTCCTATAGCTTTAGTTTGGTTAATTATTTCTTTAGCAGAAACTAATCGAACTCCTTTTGATTTTGCAGAAGGAGAATCAGAATTAGTTTCTGGGTTTAATGTAGAATATAGAAGAGGTGGATTTGCTTTAATTTTTTTAGCTGAGTATTCAAGAATTTTATTTATAAGTATATTATATTGTGTAATTTTTTTAGGGTGTGATGTATTTAATTTATTATTTTATTTTAAGTTAATATTTATTTCTTTTGTATTTATTTGAGTTCGAGGAACTTTACCCCGATTTCGTTATGATAAATTAATATATTTGGCTTGAAAATGTTTTTTATCTTTTTCTTTAAACTATTTATTATTTTTTATTGGTTTTAAAATTTTTCTTTTTTCTTTATTATAATAATTAATTTTAGTAAAGTTAATAGAAAATATAATTTCTATCTTATGTTTTCAAAACATATGCTTATTCAAGCTCATTAACTAATTTAATAAATTATCTCATCATTTATTAATTAGAGGGTTAATAATATAGTATAAAAAATAAATTACTGTTAAAATTTGTCCAAGTAAAACATAAGGTTCTTCAACTGGTCGTGCTCCAATTCATGTTAATAAAATTACAGTTACTACTATGATTCAGAATAAAATTTGATTAATAGGATAAAATTGAATTCCTCGAAATTTTCTTAAATTATAAAAAGGTAAAATTATTAAAATTGCAATTGATAGAACAAGAGCAATAACTCCTCCTAATTTATTTGGAATTGATCGTAAAATAGCATATGCGAATAAAAAATATCATTCAGGTTGAATATGGACAGGGGTAACTAATGGGTTAGCTGGGATAAAATTATCTGGATCTCCTAATAAATACGGATTTATAAGAACTAAAATAATTAATAAAGCAATTATAATAATAAATCCTACAATATCTTTAAAAGTGAAATAAGGGTGAAATGGAATTTTATCAATATTAGAATTTAATCCTATTGGATTATTAGATCCTGTTTGGTGTAAAAATAGTAAATGAATTATAGTTATTGCTAAAACAATGAATGGTAAAATAAAATGAAATGTGAAAAATCGTGTTAATGTAGCGTTATCTACAGCAAACCCTCCTCATACTCATTGGACTAATTCAAGTCCTAAATAAGGAATAGCTGATAAAAGATTAGTAATTACTGTAGCTCCTCAGAAAGATATTTGACCTCAAGGCAACACATATCCTATAAAAGCTGTTCCTATTACTAAAAATAAAATAATTACTCCGATTAGTCATGTAGGGGTAAATAAATAAGATCCGTAATATATTCCTCGACCTACATGTAAATAAATACAAATAAAAAAAAAAGATGCACCGTTAGCATGTAATGTTCGTAATAATCAACCGTAGTTAACATCTCGACAAATGTGATTTACTCTATAAAAAGCTAAATTTACATCTGCAGTATAATGTATAGCTAAAAATAATCCTGTAATAATTTGAATAATTAAACATAATCCTAGTAGTGAACCGAAGTTTCATCAAGATGAAATATTAATAGGAGCTGGTAAATCAACAAGAGCATTATTTGCAATTTTAAAAAGGGGATGTGAAGATCGTAAAGGTTTATTCATTAATTTATTATTCGTAATGGTCCTTTAAATAATTTTGTAATTTTTACAATAACAATTAAAGTAATTAATAAATAATTTATTAATAAGATTGTAATAAAATTTGTAGGAAAATTATAAATTTTGTTTAAAGATAAAGAATTTTCTAAAAAATAAGAATTAAAATTGAAAATAGATTCTATTTCATTATTATTATTATTAAATGTTATTATTATATTATCTATAAAAAAAGAAATTGTTAATAAAATAATTATTAAAATTATAATATATGAGGTTAATTTTATTGATAGATTAAATATTTCATTTGAAGCTAAGGAAGTTACATAAATAAATAATACTAATATACCTCCTAAGAAAATTAAAAATAAAATATATGAGTATCAAAATCTTTTAGTTATTAATCCTGTAATTAAACAAATTAAAATTGTTTGAATTAATAGTGTTAATCCTATAGCTAAAGGATGAATTATATTAATAAAAATGATTGAAGTTCTAAAAATTAAAGAGTATAAAATTAATTGAATAATATCAAGAGGTAGTTTAATTTAAAATTTTAATTTTGGGGATTAATGATAAAGAAATTCTTTTCTCTTGAAGTTTTAAAAGAAATATTCTTATTTTTGATTTACAAGACCAATGTTTTTATTAAACTATTAAAACTAATGTTGATATTATTATATTGAAGTTTACCTATAATTTTATTAATTTTAGGGATATTTTGTTTTGTTTCTAATCGAAAGCATTTACTTTCTATATTATTAAGTTTAGAATTTATTGTTTTAATATTATTTTATTTATTATTTATTTATTTAAATTTTATAAATTATGAAAATTATTTTAGAATAATATTTTTAACTTTTAGAGTTTGTGAAGGAGCTTTAGGATTATCTATTTTAGTTTCAATAATTCGAACTCATGGTAATGATTATTTTCAGTCTTTTAGAATTATATAATGTTAAAATTAGTATTTTTTTTAATTTTTTTATGCCCATTATGTTTTATAAATAATATATATTGAATGGTACAAATTTTATTATTTTTTATTAGATTTGTATTTTTATTAATAAATAATTTTATAAATTATTGATCTGAAATTTCTTATTTTTTAGGTTTAGATATACTTTCTTATGGTCTAATTTTATTAAGTTTATGAATTTGTTCTTTAATATTATTAGCTAGAGAAAGTGTTAATAAATACAATAATTATAAAAATTTATTTTTATTAAATGTTATTTTATTATTATTATTATTAATTTTGACTTTTAGAAGAATAAATTTATTTATGTTTTATTTATTTTTTGAAAGAAGATTAATTCCTACATTATTTTTAATTTTGGGTTGGGGTTATCAGCCTGAGCGTTTACAGGCTGGTATTTATTTATTGTTTTATACTTTATTAGTTTCTTTACCAATATTAATCGGAATTTTTTATTTAATAAATTATATAGGAACAATAAATTTTTATTTAATAAATAATTATATATTTAATTTTGATTTATTATATTTTTGTATATTATGTGCTTTTCTTGTAAAAATACCAATGTTTTTAGTTCATTTATGGTTGCCTAAGGCTCATGTTGAAGCTCCTGTTTCTGGTTCAATAATTTTAGCTGGTATTATATTAAAATTAGGGGGGTATGGTTTATTACGTATTTTATCAATTTTACAATCAATAAATTTAAAATATAATTTTATTTGAATTAGTATTAGATTAGTAGGGGGAGTTTTAGTTAGATTTATTTGTTTACGACAAACTGATTTGAAATCTTTAATTGCTTATTCATCTGTTGCTCATATAGGAATTGCTTTGGCTGGTCTTTTAGTAATGAGATATTGGGGATTAAGAGGTTCTTATACTTTAATAATTGGACATGGTTTATGTTCATCTGGGTTATTTTGTTTAGCTAATATTTCTTATGAACGTTTAGGTAGACGAAGTTTATTAATTAATAAGGGTTTATTAAATTTTATACCTGCTATAGCATTATGATGATTTTTATTAAGTTCTTCAAATATAGCTGCTCCTGTTTCTTTAAATTTGTTAGGAGAAATTTCTTTGTTAAATAGAATTGTTTCTTGATCATGAGTTTCAATAATTATATTATCATTATTATCTTTTTTTAGAGCTGCTTATTCTTTATATTTATATGCTTTTAGACAACACGGTAAAATTTTTTCTGGTGTCTATTCTTTTAGAAATGGTAAAATTCGAGAATATTTATTATTATTATTGCATTGATTACCTTTAAATTTATTAATTATTAAAAGAGATTCTTGTATATTATGATTATATTTAAATAGTTTAATTAAAAATACTAATTTGTGGTGTTAGTGATATGAATAATTCATTTTAGATCGTGAAATATTTATCGATTTGTAGAATTAGATTTGTAAATTTATTTTCTATTAGATTAGTATCTTTTTTTTTTAGTTTAAATTTTTTATTAAATAATTTAGTATATTTTATTGAATGAGAAGTTATTTCTTTAAATTCTATAAGAATTGTTATAACTTTTTTGTTTGATTGAATAAGTTTGTTATTTATGTCTTTTGTTTTAATAATTGCTTCTTTAGTAATTTTTTATAGAAAAGAGTATATAAGAAGTGATGAAAATATTAATCGTTTTATTATATTAGTTTTGATATTTGTTATATCTATAATGTTATTAATTATTAGTCCTAATTTAGTAAGAATTTTATTAGGTTGAGATGGGTTAGGATTAGTTTCTTATTGTTTAGTAATTTATTTTCAAAATGTAAAATCTTATAATGCAGGAATATTAACTGCTTTATCTAATCGGATTGGTGATGTTGCTTTACTATTAGCAATCGCTTGAATATTAAATTATGGGAGATGAAACTATATTTTTTATTTAGAAGTTATACAAAATGAATTAGAAATAATAATTATTGGTAGATTAGTTATATTAGCTGCTATAACTAAAAGAGCTCAAATTCCTTTTTCTTCATGATTACCTGCAGCCATAGCTGCTCCTACTCCTGTATCAGCGTTAGTTCATTCTTCGACATTAGTAACTGCTGGGGTTTATTTATTAATTCGTTTTAATATTTTATTAAGAAATTCATGGTTAGGTCAATTACTATTATTATTATCAGGATTAACTATATTTATGGCTGGAATAGGGGCTAATTTTGAATTCGATTTAAAAAAAATTATTGCTTTATCTACTTTAAGTCAACTTGGTTTAATAATGAGAATTTTATCCATAGGTTTTTATAAATTAGCTATATTTCATTTATTGACTCATGCTTTATTTAAGGCTTTGTTATTTATATGTGCTGGTGCTATTATTCATAATATAAATAATAATCAGGATATTCGGTTAATAGGTGGTTTGAGTATTCATATACCTTTAACTTCAATATGTTTTAATGTTTCTAATTTAGCTTTATGTGGAATACCTTTTTTAGCAGGATTTTATTCTAAGGATATAATTTTAGAAATAGTTTTAATTAGAAATATTAATATATTTTCTTTCTTTTTATATTTTTTTTCTACTGGTTTGACTGTTAGTTATTCATTTCGATTAATTTATTATTCAATAACTGGTGATTTAAATTGTGGTGGATTGAATATATTAAATGATGAAGGATGAATTATATTACGAGGAATAATAGGTTTGTTAATTATAAGAATTGTTGGAGGTAGAATATTAAATTGATTAATTTTCCCTTACCCTTATATAATTTGTTTACCAATTTATATAAAATTATTAACTTTATTTGTTTGTGTAACTGGAGGGTTATTTGGATATTTAATTTCTTTTATAAAATTATATGGTTTAAATAAATCACTTTTATATTATAAAATTTCAAGATTTTTAGGTTTGATATGATTTATACCTTATATAAGAACTTACGGGATTATTTTTTATCCTTTAAATTATGGTCAAATTGTTGTTAAAAGATTTGATCAAGGTTGGTCAGAATATTTTGGGGGTCAACATTTATATCAAAAACTTATTAATTATTCTCGAATTTTATTTTTTATACATAATAATAATTTAAAAATTTATTTATTATTATTTATATTTTGAGTATTAATTTTATTTAATTTTTTATTATTTTTGTATCTAAATAGCTTATAATTAGAGTATGACATTGAAGATGTTAGGGAGATTATTTAATCTTTAGATATAATGAATTAATTTTAGTAATTTATAAAAATATAGTATTTTATTTTTACAATGAAAATGTAAAGTTTTAATTAAACTATATAAATAGAAGTATAAATGGAATTTAACCATTAAAAGAAAAAAGTTAGCAGCTTTTACTTGATCACCATACTTCCTTAATTGGAGTTTTTACTCAATTATATCATTAACAGTGATAGGCCTCTATTTTGGCTTCAATTAAAGAATAAGGGTAAAGTTACCTAAGATTAGGTCGAAACTAATTGTGATTTATCACTTCATATTCTTTAAGGTAAATTGAATATTCAATACTTTTTGAATGCAAATCAAATGTTATAATTAACTATAACCCTATATTAAATTACTATATGATTAATTTGATCAATTTAATATACCTTGATTTCATTCGTGGTATAATCCAATTAATAAAATTAAAATGAAAATAATTGATGTAATTGTTCAAATCAATAAATTTGAAAATTTTAAGATAATAATTATAGGTAAGATTAATGCAATTTCTACATCAAAAATTAAAAAAATGATTGTGATTAAAAAAAATCGTAAAGAAAAAGGCAATCGAGAAGAGGATTTGGGGTCAAATCCACATTCAAAGGGAGATCTTTTTTCTCGATCTACTAAAGTTTTTTTTGAAAGAATTGAAGCTAATCCTATAACAATGAATGAAATTAATAAAATTGTTAAAGTAATAAAGATAATAGAAAAAATTATCTATACTATTAATTAATAGACCTTATGATTGGAAGTCATATATACTTTTATACTATATAGATATAAATAAAATTTTATCCTCCTCATCAATAAATTGTGATATAAAGGAATAATCAAACTACATCAACAAAATGTCAATATCAAGCTGCTGCTTCAAAACCAAAATGATGATTCTTAGAAAAATGATTATTTAAATGTCGTAGTAAACAAATTAATAAGAATGTTGTTCCAATTAAAACATGAATTCCATGAAATCCTGTTGCTATAAAAAATGTTGAACCATAAACTGAATCAGCAATTGTAAATGGGGCTTCGATGTATTCATAAGCTTGTAAGATTGTGAAATAAATTCCTAATAAAACTGTAAAAAATAATCCTTGAGTAGTTTGCGAATGGTTGTTTTCTATTAAACTATGGTGGGCTCATGTAACTGTTACTCCTGAAGCTAATAAAATTGCTGTATTTAATAAGGGAATTTGAAATGGGTTAAATGAGATAATTCCTATAGGAGGTCAAGATGCTCCTAATTCAATTGCTGGAGATAATCTTCTGTGGAAAAAAGCTCAAAAAAATCTTACAAAAAATAAAACTTCTGATAAAATGAATAAAATTATTCCTCACCGTAATCCAATAGTTACTGCATAAGTGTGAAGACCTTGATATGTACCTTCTCGTGATACATCTCGTCATCATTGATAAACGGTTAAAATTGTAATAATATTACCTAGAAAAAATAATGAAATATCATATTGATGGAATCATTTTACTATCCCTGATACTGTAGTTATAGCTCCAATTGCTCCTGTTAAAGGTCAAGGACTATAATCTACTAAATGAAATGGGTGATTTGAATGTGTAGACATAAATTATTAATTTACTTCTCTAGAGTATAATGTTCTTAAAACTGCAAATACATAAGATTGAATTATTGCTACAGCTGATTCTAAAACTAATAATGCAATTTGAACAATTAGTAAAAATGTTACTAAAAAATAAGATATAGAAGGTCCGGTATTACCTAGTAATGTTAAAAGTAAATGGCCTGCAATTATATTAGCAGTTAATCGAACAGCTAAAGTACCTGGTCGAATTACATTTCTAATAGTTTCAATACATACTATAAATGGTATTAGAATAGCAGGAGTTCCTTGTGGTACTAAATGAGCGAATATATGTTGTGTATGATTAATTCATCCATATAATATAAATGATAATCATAAAGGTAAAGCTAAAGATAATGTTAATGTTAAATGTCTTGTTGAGGTAAAAATATAGGGGAATAATCCTATAAAATTATTAAATAAAATTAAAGAAAATAATGAGATAAAAATAAATGAAGATCCATTATGTCCTGATGGGCCTAATAAAGTTTTAAATTCTTTATGAAGTGTTAATAAAATTGTATTTCAATAAATATTATACCGAGAAGGTATTAATCAATAAATTGAAGGAATTATTAATAATCCTAAAAATGTTCTTAATCAATTTAAGGATAAATTAAAAATTGCTGACGGGTCAAATACAGAAAATAAATTTGTTATCATTTTCAATTTATTGAATTTAAATTAAAATTTTTTAATTCATTTGATTTAGGTGAAGAAGGTAAGTAAGAATAATAATTAATAGAACAAAATAAAATGAAAGTAATAGAAAAAATAATAAATAAAAGTAATCAACTGATAGGGGCTATTTGTGGAATTAAAAAATATTAATAGTTTAATAATTTTAGTTTGACATACTAATGTTATAATTTTAACTAATTTTTTCCATTAGAAGTAATCGTTAATTTACTATTAAGTGGTTTAAGAGACCAGTACTTACTTTCAGTCATCTAATGAAGAATTATTATTTGTAATTCATTTAATAAAATATTGAACAGGTACACTTTCAATTACAATAGGTATAAATCTATGATTAGCTCCACAAATTTCTGAACATTGCCCATAAAATAAGCCTGGTCGATTAATAAAAAAATTAGTTTGATTTAATCGACCTGGGGTTCCATCAACTTTTACTCCTAAAGCTGGGATTGTTCATGAATGAATAACATCTGCAGCTGTAACTAAAATTCGAATTTGAGAATTTATAGGTAAAACTACTCGGTTATCAACATCTAATAAACGAAAGCCATCAGTTGATAATTCATTTGTAGGAATTATATATGAATCAAATTCAATATTATTAAAATCAGAATATTCATAACTTCAATATCATTGATGACCAATTCTTTTTAAAGTTACAGAAGGTTCATTAATTTCATCTAACAAATATAAAAGGCGAAGAGAAGGAAGAGCAATAAATAAAAGAATAATTGCTGGTAGAATTGTTCAAATTATTTCAATTAGTTGACCATGTAATAAAAATCGATTAATGTAAGAATTAAAAAATAATATAAATATTAAATAACCTACTAAAACTGTAATTATAACTAAAATTAATAAAGCGTGGTCATGAAAAAAAATTAATTGTTCTATTAAGGGAGAAGCTCTATCTTGTAATCCTAAATTAGCTCATGTAGACATAAATTTTCTAATAAAAGTAAAATACTTTATATATGGAGCTTAAATCCATTGCACTAATCTGCCATATTAGAATTAATTAGTTAATAATGGTAATTCAGAATAACTATGTTCAGCTGGTGGTGTATTTTGATATCATTCAATTGATGAATTTAATTGAATAGGATAAATTACTTGTCGTTGAGAAATTAATCTTTCTCAAATAATAAAAAAGAAAAATAAAATTCCTAATAATGAAATAGAAGAACCAATTGTAGAAATAATATTTCATGTTGTGTAGGCATCTGGGTAATCTGAATAACGTCGTGGTATACCTGCTAACCCTAAAAAATGTTGTGGGAAAAATGTTAAATTTACTCCAATGAATATAATAATGAATTGGCTTTTTAATCATTTAGAATTTAATGTTAAACCTGTAAATAAAGGGTATCAGTGAATAAATCCTGCTATAATAGCAAATACGGCTCCTATTGATAGTACATAATGAAAGTGAGCTACTACATAATAAGTGTCGTGTAAAATAATATCTACAGAAGAATTAGCTAAAACAACTCCTGTTAATCCTCCTACTGTAAATAAAAATACAAATCCTAATGCTCATAAAATTGCTGGTGAATAAGATAATTGAGTTCCGTGTAAAGTAGCTAGTCAACTAAAAATTTTAATCCCAGTAGGTACCGCAATAATTATTGTAGCTGATGTAAAGTAAGCTCGGGTATCTACATCTATTCCTACAGTAAATATATGGTGGGCTCATACAATAAATCCTAATAATCCAATTGCTAATATTGCGTAAATTATACCTAAAGATCCAAAGGTTTCCTTTTTACCTGATTCTTGGCTAATAATATGAGAAATTATTCCAAATCCAGGTAAAATTAAAATATACACTTCAGGATGACCAAAAAATCAAAATAAATGTTGATATAAAATTGGGTCTCCTCCTCCTGCTGGGTCAAAAAATGAAGTATTTAAATTTCGATCAGTTAAAAGTATTGTGATAGCTCCAGCTAATACTGGTAAAGATAATAATAATAATAAAGCTGTAATTACAACTGATCAAACAAATAGAGGTATTCGATCTAAAGTGATTCCTGTTGATCGTATATTAATTACTGTAGTAATAAAATTTACTGCTCCTAAAATTGATGAAATTCCGGCAAGATGTAAAGAAAAAATTGCTAAATCAACAGAAGCTCCTCCATGGGCGATTCCAGCAGATAGGGGGGGATAAACTGTTCATCCTGTTCCAGCTCCATTTTCTACTATACTTCTTACTAATAAAAGTGATAAAGCAGGAGGTAATAATCAAAATCTTATATTATTTATTCGTGGGAAAGCTATATCAGGAGCTCCTAATATTAATGGAACTAATCAATTACCAAATCCTCCGATTATAATTGGTATTACTATAAAAAAAATTATAACAAAAGCATGAGCTGTAACAATTACATTATAAATTTGGTCGTCTCCAATTAAAGCTCCTGGATGTCCAAGTTCAGCTCGAATTAAAATTCTTAGTGATGTACCAACTATACCTGCTCATGCACCGAAAATGAAATATAATGTTCCAATATCTTTATGATTTGTTGAAAATAATCATTGTCGCGATTAAGTGGCTGAAGTATAGGCGATAGATTGTAAATCTATTTATAAGAAATATATCTTCTTAATCAATTTAAAATTTAGTCTTATAGTCAATAATGATATCAAACTGCAATTTTGAAGGAGTACAATTATGTTCTAAGGCTTAAAGGAATTCCTATATTTACAGCTTTGAAGGCTATTAGTTTATTTAACTTAAAGCCTTATAATATTACAAAAAATATTGAAATTAAAATTAAACCAAAAATTGAAAAAAATGACAAAAATAATAATATATTTATAGAAAAATTATTAAATTGTAAATAATTTATTCAATTATTTTCATAATAATTTAGCATAAATGCTGAATAACAAATTCGTAAGTAAAAAAATAATGTAATTAATGTTGATATTATTATAATAATTAATAATATATAATGATTACAAAAGGTTAATTGTTGAATTACAATTCACTTTGGGAAAAATCCTAAAAACGGGGGCAACCCTCCTAATGATAATAAATTTATAAATAAAGTAAATTTAAAAATTTTTCTAGAAAAATATATAGAAAATAATTGATTTAAATGAAAAATTTTTGATAAATTAAATATAAAAATTAAAATAAATGAAATAAATGTGTATAAAGAAAAATATAATAATCAAATTGATTTATTAATTAATAATGTTCTTAATATTCAACCTAAATGATTAATGGAAGAAAAAGCTATTAATTTTCGTAGAGATGTTTGGTTAAGCCCTCCAATTGCCCCAACAATTACTGAAATTACGATACTAATTAATAATAAATTTTTAATATGTAAATAAGAAATTAATATTAAAGGGGCAATTTTTTGTCAAGTTATTAATAAAAGTGCATTTATTCAAGTTAAACCTTCTATTATATTAGGAAATCAAAAGTGGAAAGGAGCGGCTCCTCTTTTTATTAATAAGGCTGATATTATAATTATTGATGTAAAAGATTCATTAATTTCATTGTTTAAATTATTTTTTAATATTAATAAAATAACAGAAAATAATAAAACAGTAGATGCTAATGCTTGGGTTAAAAAATATTTTAAAGAAGCTTCTGTAGATATCAAATTATTATTATCTCTTATTAGGGGAATAAAAGATAACAAATTAATTTCTAAACCTATTCAAGCTCCTAACCAAGAATTAGAAGTTACTGTAATTAAAGTTCCAATAATTATAATTATAATAAATAAAATTTTTGAAGAGTTATTAAAAATTAAAAAGAAAAGGATTATAACCTTTATAAATGGGGTATGAACCCAGTAGCTTAATTAGCTTATCTTTTTATATTTTGGTGTATGATGCACAAAAGTTTTTGATACTTTTAGAAATAGTTTAATTCTATTAAATATAATAACAATAAAATTAGTCAATGAATGTAGAATACTACATAATTTACCCTATCAAGGTAACCCTTTTTATCAGGCAATTCATTAATGACCAGTTTTCATGTATCTTTTTT